AAACCTGGAAAAAATAGAAACTAAGAATAGGAATCTTCGACAAATCGAATCAAGAACCCTTCTTATTTCGACACCGGAAAGGGATGTGGAAGATTCCCTTTCCAGCGTCGAAGACTAGGACAACGAATAATACCTTTTATAATCCCTTCTTCCCCTCATTTATCCTTTCTTTCTTTATATTCTCCGCTTACTTATCTTATGTTTAGTATCTAGTTCTAGTGGAATTTGATTCTATTAGAATAGAAAACTATTGACACATTGTATGACATTTCAATCTGACAATAGTGACATCGTCACACCCCTCCAATTCGGATTGAAAAAACAAAGAAAAGAAGGGCTAAAGTAAAATAGCCTTCTTCGCAATATAAATACTCTTATTTAGTATTTAGGAATGCAGTACAAAAAATTCCCGACATCTGGTAGAAAAAGAATAGAAACAAGCAAAAGACTTTAGACTTTTCATCATTTTTTTGATCATACATAAAGAAAACAAGAATTTGGTTCTTTTTCCATTTTACAAACTTGATGTTGATAAATCCGCGGATCTAGAAATTCATTTCGGACAATTGAACCTTCTCGAACTGTTTCTTTTTAAGAACCAAAAAGATTTGTGCCAAAACAACAGATGCCAAAAAGAAAAAAAGTCCTTGGACACGTAATGGATCTTGAAGTACTACTTCAGCATCTCCCTGACCGAATCCACCCACATTAGGATTACTTGTTAATGGTTGATCAAGTTTGATAGATTCGCCCTCTGAAACAAGAAGTTCTGGTCCTGGAGGAATAATATCAACCACTTGACGCCCATCCGATGCATTCGCTATGGTTATTTCGTATCCCCCTTTTTCTTTTCGTATGATTTTGCTTACTATACCCGCTGCTGTAGCATTATAAACCGTATTGTTACTTTTGTTCCCGTTGGGATAAATCTGTCCCCTTCCCCGGTTCCCACCTACGTATATTGGATATTTTAAGAAGTGAACATCTTTATTAGTCGCGGGATCGGGGGAAAGAATAGGAAAAGTTATTTCACTATATTTCTGACCAGAAACAGGCCCTATCACAAGAATATTTTTTTTATTCGGACGGTAGTTCTGAAAAGACAGATTGCCTATCTTTTCTTTCATCTCGGGCGAAATACGATCGGGGGGGGCTAATTCAAACCCCTCTGGTAAAATAAGAACGGCCCCTACATTCAAAGGCCCCTTTTTACCATTAGCAAGAACTTGTTTCAGTTGCATATCATAAGGAATTCTAACAACTGCTTCAAATACAGTATCAGGAAGTACCGCCTGTGGAACCTCAATATCGACAGGCTTATTAGCTAAATGGCAATTGGCGCATACAATACGACCAGTTGCTTCTCGTGGATTTTCAAAACCCTGCTGCGCAAAAATGGGATATGCATTTGAAATGGATGCCCGAGTTATTATATATATCATGAGCGATACGGAAATGAATCGAGTAATCTCTTCCTTTATAGAAGAAAAGGTATTTCTAATTTGCATGGTCCAATCATTGATCCCGAAAATTTCTACAATAAAATTAGGTAGGTCGCTAGTATAGTTCCCTATCCACGATTCTGCTATTTACTGAAATAATTTTACTGGAATATAGTAGGAATACTCTGGATGGGTAGAAAGAGTAAGGTAAGTACAACTTTGAATGCTTTGCTTATGTACAAAGTAAGAAAGATGATAATTGGATCAGTGAATCGTTTTTCAGTCATTCATTGAATGATAAATCACTACAAGTGACGGAGATACACGATTTAAATAGCGGAAAATCCAATATTTAAAAATTGTATCTAGAATGACTGGAAAAGTGGAAACAAGACCAGATATAATTTGATCATTATGAGCAAATCCAAAATCGTTGTAGACATAGCCAATCATTAGTTCCCAACCGTGAGGCGAATGAAATCCGATACATAAATCAGTTACTAAAAGAATAGAAAAAGCTTTGATTGTGTCGCTTAAATTATATAGGAATTCTTGAACCCAAGAGTTAAGAATAAGAAGTTCTTCATTACCCAGAATAGAATAACCACTTAAAATAACGAAACAGATGATATTTGTCGAGAAGTGCAAAATCGTATGGATATGATTCTCATCGTGCATCTTGATCAATTGTATTGTTTCTTTGTGGAGCCCTATATGAAGCTTTTGTAGATGTGTTTCTGGGAATTCCTTTATCATTTCGTCCAAGAGGAATAGTTCCTCTAATTCTATGAATTTTTCTAGAATACTCCTTTCTTGAATATCATTCAAAAAAGTTTCGGATTGCCTAGTATTCCACCAATTAGTAACCCAAGATTCCAGACTTTTATTAAATGAGAGCGAGATCCACCAGGGCAAAAATACTAAAAATACTATAGATGAAAGATATCGAAGGGGAATGGATGCGTTCTTTTTTGTCATTTTTTCATCTGTGAATTGTTAATGAACCCACCTCATTCGTTGACTCTATGCGATCTAATATTTCTATCAAGCATGAGTTCGATTATAAGGTATCGCGCCTATAAATTCTAAATCTAGTCTCTGTTTTTTAGTTGTGATTCAGCAGTTAGTCCGGGAATATTTGAAAAAAGTTTCTGAAGAATATTGTGATGATCAATAATGAGTGAAAAAAAAATTGTTTTTGTAGACAAAAACAATTTCATTTTATGTTATCGCTATTTCCTGTTCCGTACACGTTTGCTTTGGCCCGACTGTGCATTCTGAAGAAACTTCAATTTCAATTAAGTAAATTCGGCTATAGAAATTAAGTAAATTCTGCTATAGAAAAAAGAAGATTCTTGGGGTTTTTCCCCCTGCTGAGAAAGGATTTATTCTTCAGTTCATTTTTCAAAATCAAAATCCTTCAATTGGTACACGCAAGAAATAGGCCAATTCTGCAGCCTTTTGCTCAATTTCTCGTGGAGTCAAATTCTCATCAGTACGAGTCAAGGGAATGGCCCCCAGGCCTCTGATTTCCATATAAAGGACACGACGAGCATAAATACCCTCTTTAACTTCTATTCTGATGGACTGAATATCTTTCATAAGGAATCGTAGAAAGATCCGGCGATTTTTTCCAGGAAATCCCCAACGAAAAATAGACACTATTCCTTCTTTTCTATCAAATCGATCATAACCGCCACCTACATTCCATGTAATTGTGCACCACAAATAGGAACTAATAAAGAGACCCGCGATCCCATAGAAAGACATTACGATCCCTTGTGGGAAAAAATTGATTTGCTGAGAGGGAAATAAAGATATCAAATTCCTATCAAGATAACTAGAAATTCCAACCAATAAGAATCCTAATGAACCTAAAAAAAGGATAAAGGCCCAGCAGAAATTACTTGTTTTGCGAGATCCTGCTAGAAATTCGATCCATATATATTCTGATCGCCAACTCATACATACTAGATCCTGTTGCATTTTATTGGAATTGAGGGAATAACCAAAATCAATTTAACTTTACTTTTTTTATTTCCGAAGTAACTCCCATCAACTAGTACTATTCTGATGTGAACTTTTAGCAGTAATTTATCGAATTGGTTAGATATAAGAAAATAAGAACATCCCCTTCATATGATTCCCTATATATAGCTACATACGCCTATATATAACTAGGTACATATGGATACATTGACTTTAATTTCAGACATGACCTCGGATTCCGACCTATTTTTTAGTTTTGAAAATAGCTCGAATTCATTTACCCATATATCATGTTTACGCATGCATAAGAGCTCCTTCCTTTATGTTAGGAGAAAGCCACCTCGTATTGTTATACAATATTCTACTAAATGGCTATCTGTATTCGCTAAGTCTTGAAAAAAAACTAGATGAGATTTGACTACATCGGATTTAAAAAATCTTATTTTTTTGAATATGAAGAAATAAAGAAGCCATTGCAATTGCCGGAAATACTAGGCCCACTAAAGGCACCAAAATAGAGGGTAAGTTTAAGTTGTTAAGAATTGCCATAGAATGGGTACCTCGATTTAATATTTGTACCTGTTATTGTTATAAAGATATCTTATATTAATTATAATTTATATTCTAATTCGTATATAAGTATACTAAGTATATCTAAGTGAGTATATATAATAAGTGCAAGGAATGTAGAATAAAATAAACGGACTTATTCATCTTTTTACATGAAATATATGTATGATAATCTACTTTCTTTATTATTCTTACTTCTTTTATTTTTTCTTCTTCTATTGTTTTGTCCTTATCTTCTAATTTCTTTTTGAATAAAAAAAAAGAGTTTCTTACAAATTCCCGAAAGATTCGTTAGAATCCGATCCAACTGCAGGGATTCTTAGAAAAACTGGGACTTGTTGGGAGATATAGAAAGATCCAAGATTCTATATTTTCTATATTTGAATTCTATATACGTATACAAGAATCTAACATGAAATTTGTTTTATTTGCCTTCCTCCTAATTCTAAGGACGAATTCGCTTTTTATCTTGTTTTGTTGAGAAAGGTTTACTGATTAGTAATTAGTAATATCGGTAAAAAATAAAAAAAAAAAAAAACCAAAGAAAAATCCATTCTTCGGTTTTTTTTTATTTTGATTCTGATAAACTAACTAACTAATTGTTAGCCACAAACAAAAATTTAACGTAAGACTCTACTTGATTGAATTTTGATTCAAAGGCAAAAAGTCGTGTAGCTGAAATAACTCACTCAGAACACCTTTTAAAGGATTACGTGGTACGATTGGATCGAATAAGCCCTTATGGAATAAATATTCAGCCGCTTGTGAACCTTCAGGTACCGTCTTCTTCAATGTTTGTTCAATTACTCTTTTACCCGCAAATGCAATATAAGCATTAGGTTCTGCAATAATGATATCCCCCAACATACCAAAACTAGCCGTCACTCCGCCAGTAGTAGGAGATGTAAGAATTGGTACATAGAATAACTTTTTATTTGATTGATAATCATATAAAGCGGCAGATATCTTAGCCATTTGCATCAAGCTCAAACTTCCTTC